ATTATCCCATGTGGATCAGTATCATTATTGGGTTTATACCAATGAGCAAAAAAAGTACAACTTGAACAATGAATTAATAAGTCGAACAAAAGCTCTAGAAAAAGAAAAGGGGTTTCTTGCTCTAGATATGCTCGAAAAAAGGACCAGATTATGCAATGATGAAAATGAACAAAAATACTTGCCCAAAACGTATGACCCTTTTTTGGGGGGACCATATCGTGGAACAATAAAAAAATTCTATTCACATATGATCATGAATGATTTAATCACTTCTACAGATACGGAGGATTCCATAGAAATCAATTGGATAAATAAGATTTATGGGCTACTTCCTAATAATTCTAATTATTCCAGAAAATTTGAACATCAAAAGAATCCGCCTGATAGGGAATCATTACTGAATTATATTGGTAATTCCTTAACCTCAATCAAAGAATTTCCTTTTGAGCCTGCACCCATTTTGCGTTTTAAAAAATATTCTTTATTGAGAGAGCAAACAAGAATTGATTTAGAAAGTCAAACAAAAGCTTTAAAATGGGTATTCGATGTAATTACAACTGATCCAAACGATCAAACAATAATTAGAAATAAATCTATTGGAATAGAAGAAATCCGTAAAAGGGTTCCTCGATGGTCATACAAATTAACCGATGATTTGGAAGAACAGGAGGAAGAAAATGAGGAAGAATCTAAGGAAGATCATGAAATTCGTTCAAGAAAAGCCAAACGCGTAGTAATTTATACTGATAACGATCAGAATACCAACCCTATTACAACTACAAATGATACTAATAATAGTGATCAAGCGGAAGAGGTGGCTTTGATACGTTACTCGCAACAATCGGATTTTCGTCGGGATATAATCAAAGGATCCATGCGTGCTCAAAGACGTAAAACGGTTATTTGGGAAATGTTTCAAGCAAATGCGCATTCCCCGCTTTTTTTGGATCGAATAGACAAAACATTTTTTTTTTCTTCTTTTTATATCTCTGAAATGATGAATCTCATTTTTAGGAATTCGGTGGGGAGAGAACCAGAATTGAAAATTTCACATTTTTATTTTGAGGAGGAAGAGACAAGGGAAAAAGAGAAAAAAAACGAAGAAAAAAAAGAGAAAAATGAACGTATAGTAATATCAGAAACTTGGGATAGCATTATATTTGCTCAAGCAATAAGAGGTTTGATGTTAGTAACCCAATCTTTTCTTAGAAAATACATTGTATTGCCTTCATTGATAATTGCTAAAAATATTGGCCGTATGTTATTATTCCAATTCCCCGAATGGTATGAGGATTTGAAGGAGTGGAATAGAGAAATGCACGTTAAATGCACTTATAATGGTGTTCAATTATCAGAAACAGAATTTCCCAAAGATTGGTTAACGGACGGTATTCAGATAAAGATTCTATTTCCTTTCTGTTTGAAACCTTGGCGAAGATCTAAAATACGATCTCATCCTAGGGATCAAATAAAAAAAAAAGGAAAAAAAGACAATTTTTGTTTTTTAACAGTTTGGGGAATGGAAGCGGAATTCCCTTTTGGGAATCCCCGAAAACGACCTTCCTTTTTTGAACCCATTTATAAAGAACTCCAAAAAAAAGTTAGAAAAGTGAAAAAGGATTTCTTTCTACTTCTAAAAGTTTCAAAAGAAAAAACAAGATGGATCATTAAAATACTTCTAGTTCTAAAACGAATAATGAAGGAAATTCAAAAAGTAAACCCAATATTCTTATTTGAATTGAGCAAGGCGAAAGTATATGAAACGGCTGAAAATGGAAAAGATTCCCAAATAAATAATAAGATTATTCACAAATCAACCATTCAAATCCAATCCATGAATTGGACAAATTATTCACTCATAGAAAAAAAGATGAAAGATCTTTCTGATAGAACATTCACAATCAGGAATCAAATAGAACGAATCACAAAAGACAAGAAAAAAATAATTCTAACTTGTGATGATAAAAGATCGAAATCACAGAAACATATTTGGCAGATATTCCAAAGAATAAATATACGATTAATACGTAAATCACATTATTTTATGAAATCTCTGATTGAAAAAATATATATAGATATCTTGCTATGTATGATTACCATTCACAGGATCTATTTCCAACTTTTCTTTGAATCAACAAAAAAAATAATCAATAAATCCGTTTACAACGATCAAACAAATCAGGAAGGAATTGATGAAAGAGATCAAAATACAATGAACTTTTTTTCCACTATAAAAAAGTCCTTTTCGAATACTAATATTAGTAATAGTACTAAAATGTATTATGACTTATCCTCCTTGTCCCAAGCATATGTATTTTACAAATTATCACAAACCCAATTACTTAACAAGTATCAATTGAAATCTCTACTTCAATATCAGGGGACTTATCCTTTTATTAAGGATAAAATCAAGGATTATTGTATGACACGAGGAATATTTGATTACAATTCAAGACATAAGAAAATTCATAAGTCTGGAATGATTGAATGGAAAAACTGGTTAAAGGGGCATTATCAATACAATTTATCTCAAACCAAATGGTCGCGGTTAGTACCGCAAAAGTGGCGAAATAGAATCAATCAACGTTATAGGATTCAAAATAAGGACTCAATTAAAGCGGATTCATATAAAAAAGAAAAAGACCAATTAATTCATTACGTGAAACAAAATTACTATGCAGCGGATTCATTGACAAATCAAAAAGAAAAATGGAAAAAACACTACAGATATGATCTTTTATCACATAAATATATGAACTATGGGCATAAGGAGGATTTTTATATTTATGGGTCAAGATTACAAGTAAACGGGGTTCACAAAATTCCATATAATTTCAATAAACCGAAATCCGAATCATTTTATGTATTGGTAAGTACAGCTATTAGTGATTATCTAGAAGAAGGATATATTATTGATACGCATAAAAATCTAGATAGAAAATATTTTGATTGTCGAATTCTCCACTTTTGTCTTAGAAAAAATATCGATATTGAGACCTGGACCAATACACATATCGGTACCAAAATTGCTAAAAATACTAAGACTGAAAAAAAAATCAACAACAAATTGAAAAAAAAAGATATTTTTTCTCTTACGATTCATCAAGAAATCAACCCATCCAATCAAAAAAGTATTTTTTTAAATTGGATGGGAATGAATCAAGAAAGAGTTTATCATACCATATCAAATCTAGAATCTTGGTTCTTCCCAGAATTTGTCTTACTTTTTGATGCATATAAGATTAAACCATGGATTATACCAATCAAATTACTTCTTTTTGACTTTTATTTTTATAAAAATAAAAGTCAAAATAAAAACATCAATATAAATATAAAAAATAATCTTCAGAAATTAGAAAATTCCAACCAACAAAAAAATGAGCAACAGGACCAAGTAAATCTTGTATCAGATCTACGAAAAGAAAACAAAAAAAAAGATATTGAAGAGAATTATGCGAGATCAGACATTACTATTAAAAAAGGTAAGAAGAAAAAACAATCCAAGAAAAACAAGGAAGCAGAACTAGATTTCTTCCTGAAAAAATATTTCCTTTTTCAATTAAGATGGGATGACTCCTTGAACCAAAGAATGATCAATAATATCAAGGTATATTGTCTCTTACTTAGACTGATAAATCCAAAAGAAATTGCTATATCCTCGATTCAAAGAGGAGAGATACATCTGGATGTAATGCTAATTCAGAAAGATCTAGCTCTTACAGAATTGATAAAAAAAGGAATATTAATTATCGAACCAATTCGTCTATCTATAAAAAGGGATGGAAAATTGATTATATATCAAACTATAAGTATTTCATTGGTCGAGAACAATAAACACCAAACTAATAGAAAATGCATAAAAAAAAGATATATTGATAAGAGGAATTTGGATAAACCCATTGTACGATATGGGAATATGCTTGTGAATGGGGACACAAATTATTATGATTTCCTTGTTCCTGAAAATATTCTATCTCCTAGACGTCGCAGAGAATTGAGAATGTTAATTTGTTTCAATTCCCATAATTGGAATGTTACGGATAGAAATAGAAATCCATTATTTTGCAATGAAAACAACATAAGAAACTCTGGAAAATTTTTGGATGAGGACAAGCATCTTAATACAGATACAAATAAATTCATTAAATGCAAATTAGTTCTTTGGCCCAATTACCGATTAGAAGATTTAGCTTGTATGAATCGCTATTGGTTTGATACCAATAATGGCAGTCGTTTCAGTATGTCAAGGATACATATGTATCCACGATTTTGAATTATTTAATTTAATAGTATATTTCCTATATCATATATATCTATATTCCGTGACATTTTCGGTATATGAAAGCCGAAAGATGTATGCATATGCTATGTTATATTTTGGTAAATGATACAGATTGAATGGTGTATCCATTCAATTGGATATAGGAATAAATAAATTAGGGGAATCCTTTTAGATAGAAATAAATTCTTTTCTTTCGTTAATGCGGAAACATACTATCCCTTTCTATCCAAATCAAATTGCAAATTTGATTTGGATAAAATAAAGAAGTAGTATATGAATAAATCCAAATTTTTGTGTGTACTAGATGTGTGTACTAGATTAAAATAACTGGCATAATTCTTTTTTTTATTTTTCCTGATCGGAAAAATCCATGAAAAAGAAAGAAAAAGGATAGAAAAATTTTTTATGGTCAAAAATTCATTCATTTCCATTATTCCACAAGAAGAAAAAGAAGAAAACAAAGGTTCTGTTGAATTTCAAGTATTCAGTTTCACCAATAAGATACGGAGACTTACTTCACATTTGGAATTGCACAAAAAGGATTTTTTATCGCAAAGGGGTCTACGAAAAATTCTAGGAAAACGTCAACGGTTGCTGGCTTATTTGTCAAAGAAAAATAGAGTACGTTATAAGAAATTAATTGGTCAGTTGGATATTCGAGAGCCAAAAATTCGTTAATTTAATCGTTTGAATTTTTTTTAGTAGTATTCAATTTTTCGTTTTGATGAGTCTCATTTTGAGGAATTCATGGAATAATGAATTAAGGAAGAAAAGATATGACAGTACCGGTTACAAGAAAAGATCTCATGATAGTCAATATGGGGCCTCACCACCCATCAATGCATGGTGTTCTCCGACTAATCGTTACTCTCGATGGTGAAGATGTTATTGACTGTGAGCCCATATTGGGCTATTTACACAGAGGAATGGAAAAGATAGCGGAAAATCGAACAATTATACAATATCTACCTTATGTAACACGATGGGATTATTTAGCTACTATGTTCACAGAGGCAATAACCGTAAATGCGCCAGAACAATTGGAAAATGTTCAAGTACCTCAAAGAGCTAGCTATATCAGAGTAATTATGCTGGAATTGAGCCGTATAGCTTCTCATTTGTTATGGCTTGGACCTTTTATGGCGGATATCGGTGCACAGACTCCCTTTTTCTATATTTTCAGAGAAAGGGAATTGATATATGATCTATTCGAAGCCGCCACAGGTATGCGAATGATGCATAATTATTTCCGTATTGGAGGAGTAGCTGCTGATCTACCTTATGGATGGATAGATAAATGTTTGGATTTCTGCGATTATTCTTTAACAGGAGTTGTTGAATATCAAAAACTTATTACGTGGAATCCCATTTTTTTGGAACGAGTTGAAGGAGTGGGCATTATTGGTGGAGAAGAAGCTGTAAATTGGGGTTTATCAGGACCGATGTTACGAGCTTCTGGAATCCAATGGGATCTTCGTAAAGTTGATCATTATGAGTGTTACAATGAATTCGATTGGGAAGTCCAATGGCAAAAAGAAGGAGATTCATTAGCTCGTTATTTAGTACGAATCGGTGAAATGAAGGAATCCATAAAAATTATTCAACAGGCTCTAGAAGGAATTCCTGGAGGACCTTATGAAAATTTAGAAGTACGACGCTTTGATAGAGCAAAGAATTCCGAATGGAATGATTTTGAATATAGATTTATTAGTAAAAAACCTTCACCCAATTTTGAATTGTCGAAACAAGAACTTTATGTGAGAGTGGAAGCCCCAAAAGGAGAATTGGGAATTTATTTGATAGGAGATAATAGTGTTTTCCCCTGGAGATGGAAAATTCGTCCACCCGGTTTTATCAATTTGCAAATTCTTCCTCAGCTAGTTAAAAGAATGAAATTGGCTGATATCATGACGATATTGGGTAGTATAGATATCATTATGGGAGAAGTTGATCGTTGAAATGATAATTGATACGACAGAAGTACAAACTATCAATTCTTTTTCTACATCGGAATTTTTAAAAGAAGTGTATGGACTAATATGGATTGTACCCATTTTGACCCTTATATTGGGAATAACAATGGGGGTACTAGTAATTGTGTGGTTAGAAAGAGAAATATCTGCAGCGATACAACAACGTATTGGGCCCGAATATGCTGGCCCGTTGGGAATTCTTCAAGCTATAGCGGATGGAACTAAACTACTTTTTAAAGAGGACCTCCTCCCATCTCGAGGAGATATTCGTTTGTTTAGTGTGGGACCGTCTATAGCGGTTATATCAATTCTACTAAGTTATTTAGTAATTCCTTTTGGGTATCGTCTTGTTTTAGCCGATCTCAGTATAGGTGTTTTTTTATGGATCGCCATTTCTAGTATTGCTCCTATTGGGCTTCTTATGTCAGGATATGGATCGAATAATAAATATTCCTTTTTAGGTGGTCTACGAGCTGCTGCTCAATCTATTAGTTATGAAATACCATTAACTCTATGTGTGTTATCAATATCTCTACGTGTGATTCGTTGGAATATGAACTTTGAACCTCTCTTCTAGAAATAAAAGAAAAAAGAAAGAGGTTCAATGTATTGAATAGATGTTTTCATTTTTTTTATTCAGCATTCGGGTTGATGAGTTAAACCAGATAGTTATATGAGTGAAACTAAACAGCTTCCAAATTTGTAGTAAGAAGAAACAATCTCATTCCCTATGTACAAGAATAAAGTTGAAGTAAAAATAAGCAGTGTAAACTGCTTACCCCAAGATTAAGATTTTTTGATTAGTCATCATATCTTGAAGCGGGCGCAAACAAAAGATCAACTGTATGGAGTTTCTACTACTGTCTCGTATGTATTACTATACCGGGGATCAATCAAAAGTCAGTGGACGGTTAGGAACACCAAGGTACACAAAGGATTAGTAATGGAGATAATGTAAGGTATCAAAAAAGAGGTATTTCTTCATAAAACGAATCATAATAAGGACTTGAAATTGGTAGAAATGATCAAGTAGTACTTCCCTACGATTCCGATCTAGAGTATGCTCCTATTCACTGGTTAAAGAAATGACTATCAAGAACGAATTAATCCTTTATTTTATTTTTTAGTATCCTCCTCTGAGACAGAAGAACAGGAAAAAAGAAATGGAATGCAGTAATTGAATGAATAATAAAAAAGGGGGATCCTTATTTATTCTTTTCTCTATCCATATTCATACATATCGAATTCTTATCACGATTCATGAACTAATGACTAATTCTTTTTATTTTGTATTGATTGGTATAAGGAGTATTTTATTGAAATATTAAGTTATTACCGAACAAAGAGAAATTTTTATTGTAAAGGATGAGATCAATTCGGAAGCACTTTTTTTCTTATTCTAGCAGACAGAATTCCATTGGTCTAATTTGGGACTTTCCGACGTATCTTTATTCTATCTATCCAAAGATAGCGATAATACCGAACCCGTCCTTACATTTTTTTTGTGGCCATCGAGGAGCCGTATGAAGCTGAGGTCTCACGTACGGTTTTGAAATAGCGATGGGAACAGTGATGTTATTATCGACTATGATTATCTAACAGTTCAAGTACAGTTGATATAGTTGAAGCACAGTCAAAATATGGTTTTTGGGGGTGGAATCTGTGGCGTCAGCCTATAGGATTTATTGTTTTTCTAATTTCTTCTCTAGCCGAATGTGAGAGATTGCCCTTTGATTTACCAGAAGCGGAGGAGGAATTAGTAGCAGGTTATCAAACCGAGTATTCGGGTATCAAATATGGTTTATTTTATCTTGCTTCTTACCTAAATTTATTAGTTTCTTCATTATTTGTAACAGTTCTTTACTTAGGTGGGTGGAATTTATCTATTCCGTATATATCCATTTCTGAGCTTTTCGGAATAAAAAAAATCGCCGGCATTTTTGGAATGACAATGGGTATCCTTATTACATTAACTAAAGCTTATTTGTTTCTCTTCATTTCTATCACAACAAGATGGACTTTACCTAGAATGAGAATGGACCAGTTATTAAATCTTGGATGGAAATTTCTTTTACCTATTTCTCTAGGTAATCTGTTATTAACAACTTCTTCCCAACTTGTTTCATTATAAATAAGAGAATACGATAACACTATTTTAGATTCATAATCTCTATCAAACAAGAGAAAGAAACGTCAAATTTTTCATGTATATCTACAATATGTTCCCTATGGTAATTGGGTCCATGAATTATGGTCAACAAACAATACGAGCTGCAAGGTACATTGGTCAAAGTTTCATAATTACCTTATCCCACACAAATCGTTTACCTGTAACTATTCAATATCCTTATGAAAAATCGATCACATCAGAGCGTTTCCGGGGTCGAATCCACTTTGAATTTGATAAATGTATTGCTTGTGAAGTATGTGTTCGTGTATGCCCGATAGATCTACCCGTTGTTGATTGGAGATTTGAAAGAGATATTAAAAAGAAACAATTACTTAATTATAGTATAGATTTTGGGGTTTGTATATTTTGTGGTAACTGTGTCGAGTATTGTCCAACAAATTGTTTATCAATGACTGAAGAATATGAACTTTCTACTTATGATCGTCACGAATTGAATTATAATCAAATTGCTTTGGGTCGATTACCAATCTCAATAATTGGAGATTACACAATTCAAACAGTTATGAATTCGACTCAAATAAAAATAGACAAAGATGAACCCTTTGATTCAAGAACAATTACCGATTACTAAGATTTTGTTTTGATATAAAAGATCCAAGCTTTTTATTTTGGGTAGTCAGTAACTACAAATAAAAACTAATGATTGTTGAGAATCACTCTTTGATTTAAACTTAAAATATATTTTTCGTGATGATTTCGAAATAGCAAATTTCAACTACTTTTTTCTTTTTTTTTCTTTCGGATAAATATAACTAAAGTAAGGTTGGCCCGATAATTTTATCTATATCTACATTAATCCATATTCAAATTCAATTCAATTATAAATGTATCATATACAATATTATATACAAGAAAACAAAAATAGGGTAACCCCTTTTCCTTTCCTGGACCATTTATAAAGTTAAAGTAAGGTCATGAAATAGTTAAAGTTATTTATTTTGTATTTTATACATAATGGATTTACCTGGACCAATACATGATATTCTTGTTGTATTTCTGGGGTCAATTCTTGTATTAGGGGGTCTGGGGGTAGTATTATTTACCAATCCAATTTATTCTGCCTTTTCATTGGGATTGGTTCTTGTTTGTATATCCTTATTCTATATTTCATCGAACTCCTATTTTGTAGCTGCCGCACAGCTCCTTATTTATGTGGGAGCCATAAATGTCTTGATCATATTTGCTGTAATGTTCATGAATGGTTCAGAATATTCCAATAATTCCTATTTTTGGACCATTGGAGATGGGGTCACTTCGATGGTTTGTACAACTATTCTTTTTTCACTAATTACTACTATCCCAGATACGTCATGGTACGGAATTATTTGGACTGCAAGGTCAAACCAGATTATGGAACAGGACCTAATAAATAACGTTCAACAAATTGGGATTCATTTATCAACAGATTTTTATCTTCCGTTTGAACTCATTTCAATAATTCTTTTAGTTTCCTTGATAGGTGCAATTACTATGGCTCGACAATAAGCAATAAAAATACTTAACTTATAATGATTCCCAATTCTTAGAATTCTAACTAAATTCTAAATAAATAAATAGAAATTTTTAGTTAAATCTATCTACCGTCAATATCTTCTTTTGTTGTGTAATTGTTCTATTCTAATCAATTGAATCGGTTGAATTGTTGTTCATATTGAAATGAATCGAGATTGATAAGGAGTTAGTCAATGATGTTTGAGCATGTCCTTTTTTTGAGTGTTTATTTATTTTCTATCGGTATCTATGGATTGATCACAAGTCGAAACATGGTTAGAGCGCTTATGTGTCTTGAGCTTATACTAAATTCGGTTAATATCAATCTTGTAACATTTTCTGATATATTTGATAGTCGCCAATTAAGAGGAGACATTTTCTCAATCTTTGTTATAGCCATTGCAGCTGCTGAAGCAGCTATTGGACTTGCTATTGTTTCGTCGATCCATCGTAACAGAAAATCAACTCGTATTAATCAATCGAATTTGTTGAATAATTAGTGATAATCATCATAGATAATTTAAATAAAGACACATAAAAATATTTAATAGAATTGAAATACTATTTTTTATTGAATTTGAATGCAATTCCATTTTATTGAATTGCATTTTGATATTTATATTGAAATAATGATGACCGATTTGTTGGCCAATTAATTTGAATTCGCATGTGCAACTCGTATCATCATAATTGTTGAAACGAAAATCAAAGTGTCTTGACCTTTTCTCATAAACAGATTGATTTAAGAAATATATTGATTATTTTTAATAAACCACTGTTTCGTCTGGTGTCTACAATATTACAATATATAATATATGATTCATTTACTACTAATTTGATTTGACCAGATCGAAAATCTTTTATGTTCAAAATTGTAATTTATAGATCCAATGTCACATTCAGTAAAAATTTATGATACATGTATAGGGTGTACTCAATGTGTACGAGCTTGCCCCACAGATGTATTGGAAATGATACCTTGGGACGGATGTAAAGCCAAGCAAATAGCTTCCGCGCCAAGAACCGAGGACTGTGTAGGTTGTAAGAGATGTGAATCTGCCTGCCCAACAGATTTTTTGAGTGTCCGTGTTTATTTAGGGCCTGAAACAACTCGCAGCATGGCTCTATCTTATTGATACGTTACAAAAAACTCCACTTGAATCATTTGTGATTCCTCTTTACCGACAAAAGCCCGTGCTCGACAAAATATATTATTTTGAGGGCGGGCTTTTCTGGTCAAAATGTATCTTGTCTTTATCACGAGTTATTTTCCTTGGTTAACAATACTTGTTGTTTTACCGATATTCGCGGGTTCCTCAATTTTCTTTTTCCCTCATAGAGGGAATAAGATGTTTAGGTGGTATACTTTATGTATATGCTTATTAGAACTCCTTCTAACGACTTATGCATTCTGTTATCATTTCCAATTGGATGATCCATTAATGCAATTGAAGGAAGATTCTAAATGGATAGATGTTTTTGATTTCCACTGGAGACTAGGAATCGATGGACTTTCCATAGGACCCATTTTACTGACAGGATTTATCACTACTTTAGCAACTTTAGCAGCTTGGCCAATTACTCGAAATTCGCGGTTGTTCTATTTCCTGATGCTAGCAATGTACAGCGGTCAAATAGGATTATTTTCCTCTCGAGACTTTTTACTTTTTTTCATCATGTGGGAGTTAGAATTAATTCCTGTTTACTTACTTTTATCCATGTGGGGGGGAAAGAAACGTCTCTACTCGGCTACAAAGTTTATTTTGTACACTGCAGGGGGTTCCATTTTTTTCTTAATAGGAGTTCTAGGTATGGGTTTATATGGTTCCAATGAACCAACATTAGATTTTGAAAGATTAATTAATCAATCATATCCTGTGGCATTGGAAATAATATTCTATTTTGGCTTCCTTATTGCTTATGCTGTCAAATTGCCGATTATACCCCTACATACATGGTTACCTGATACCCATGGAGAAGCACATTACAGTACATGTATGCTTTTAGCTGGAATCCTATTAAAAATGGGCGCATATGGATTGATTCGGATCAATATGGAATTACTACCCCACGCCCATTCTATATTTTCTCCTTGGTTGGTGATAATAGGAACAATGCAAATAATCTATGCAGCTTCAACTTCTCTTGGTCAACGTAATTTAAAAAAGAGAATAGCCTATTCCTCTGTATCTCACATGGGTTTCACAATTATAGGAATTGGTTCTATAACCGACATGGGACTCAATGGAGCTATTTTACAAATGCTCTCTCATGGATTTATTGGTGCTGCACTTTTTTTCTTGGCGGGAACGAGTTGTGATAGAACACGTCTTGTTTATCTCGAAGAAATGGGAGGGATATCTATCCCAATGCCAAAAACATTTACCATGTTCAGTAGCTTCTCGATGGCTTCTCTTGCATTGCCAGGAATGAGTGGTTTTGTTGCGGAATTTGTAGTATTTTTTGGACTAATTACTAGTACAAAATATCTTTTAATGCCAAAAATGCTAATTACTTTTGTAATGGCAATTGGAATGATATTAACTCCTATTTATTTATTATCTATGTTACGTCAGATGTTTTATGGATACAAGCTATTTAATATTCCAAACTCTACTTTTTGGGATTCTGGACTACGAGAACTATTTCTTTCAATCTGTATCTTTCTACCCGTAATAAGTATTGGTATTTATCCCGATTTTGTTCTCTCGTTATCAGTTGACAAGGTACACGCTATCTTATCCAATTATTATCATAGATAGTGTTTCATTAATGAAACGGAAGGAAAGTCTTATAATTCTTTGAATTTAATATTTTGAAAATTGTTTGCTGTACTGTATAATGAAAAAAGAAATAAAATGAATAAGAATTGTAATTAGATACATCTCGAGTTTTTGAGAACCGTTTGAATCAAGGAATCATTCAAATTAAAATGGTTCTCAAAAACTCATAAAAACAAACTTTCGCTATATATGGGATGATGTTTTTATCTTATGTATTCTTCATGTAGTTTATTCAATTAGATGTTTATGTGAATGAACCATAACTATGTAGACCTATTCCTAATAGATTGATCCCAAAATAGCATATCCAAATTATAAGAAATCCTATAGAAGCTACAAGTGCCGAATTCGTACCTTTCCAATTTATATTTGTTCTAGTATGTAAATAAATCGCGAATATGGTCCAAGTAATAAATGCCCAAGTTTCCTTGGGGTCCCAATTCCAATAGGATCCCCATGCCTCATTAGCCCATACTGCTCCACAAAGAATACCTATGGTTAAAAAGGTAAACCCTAGACTAATGACACGATAACTCCAATAATCCAAACGCTCAGTTAATTGATATTTGTAATAATTTCGAAATGAAGGAAAAGAAGTGTTTTTAAAAACACTTCTTTTTTCATTCAAATATTCAATCTCACCAAAGAAAAATGACTTAATTAATAAATTATTTCTTTTACAAAAAATTTCGATGTTTTTTCGAAATGTAATGACTAGAAGAGCGACTGATAATAATGATCCGCATAAAAGAGCTGCATAGCTCAATAACATCATACTTACGTGCATCATTAACCACTGAGATTGTAGAGCAGGTACTAATATTGCAGATTGATGCATTTCAGTTGAAAGACCCGACATGGCAAAGCCTTGAGTAAAAATGGTACTTGGTGCAATTATTGTGCTTAAATCATTTTTAAGGTTACGTATCTTGGGAATCATATGAATAATGAAGAAACTACACGAAAGGAAGATTAATGACTCGTATAAATTACTTAATGGAAAATGTCCCGAAGAAATCCAACGAGAAACTAATAATCCTGTTATAGAGAAAAAGGTAGCTATCATCCCTTTTTCTGACGAATCACGTAATCCTACAATTTTGTGGACTAATAAGGTCATCAAATGAATCGTAATCACAATTGAAATGATCGAAAAAGAGATATGAGTTAATATATGTTCTAAAGTCGCAAATATCATAAAAGGGGTCCCATTACAGAATTGGAAATCGCGAATTGAATACATTTTAGGATCTATTGTATCTCTTTTAGAAGATGCCGCCGCTCGGACTCGAACCGAGATGCTTTAGCACTGCTTCCTAAGAGCAGCGTGTCTACCGATTTCACCACGGCGGCTTACTTGAAATAATAATAGTCAATTCATGTTGAATCGTCGAGATTCAAGGATTCAATATAGTTTAGGAAACATTAATTAGAATCAATGAATAAAGACTGGTTTGTGGTTTAAATATTTGAATCTTCAATAAAATACCTACCTAGGTAGTATCGTCGTGGGTTTTTTAACAATCAACTTTCACGTACTAGAAACTAAGTTCTCTCCAAACAGTTGGAACTCCATAGTTTTTTCTCGGTTGAGGTATAAAACTAAGAATTGTCTTTTTTTCTCTATTTTTTTTTGTTTTTCATTTATCCGATTTCATGGATTCAAATGAAATTGAGTTTTTTTTTTCAATGAACAAAATAAAATAACTAGGATTTCATATCTATCACAATTTCATCATTAAATACAAATAATTTGTTACTTTTCTAATGATTTCGATACCTTAGTATATTTAAATTAAAGTATTAATATTCTTTATTGCACATATAATTTATAATTTATGATACCATTTACAAAACCAATTAAGTTTTGGGATAGGCATATAACAAAAGAGTTTCAATCTCTATCACAATTGTACTTTTCACAATAGAAAAGTACAATTGTGATAGGGAAAAAAATAATACTTAGAACCCAATATACAAAAAACTCTTATTCTATATATCACAGCAGTGAGTTCTAAGTAATATTGAGAAATTCAATACAGAAAAATACATTAGTTAACATTCATCTTACAAAATTTGAGGTTCTTTAGGCTATATCAATTGAGATTATTCTAAGACTTTATTATTTGTTTGTCGCACAAAAAAACTTTTTGAATGCCCGGTGGAAACCGATTTCGCTAAAGAAAAAGTTTTTACTGCAACTAAATATCCTTTTTTCTTCCAAATATTTCTACGAATACGTTTTTTTGACATAGAAGTACGTTTTTTTGGAACTGCCAT